ATAGCTCGTAATGCTGCGTCTCTCCCGAGACCGGCACCTTTTATCAAGACTTCTGCGCGTTGCATCACTACTGTACTAATAGCGGTTACTGCTGTGGTTTCAGCAGCAAATGGTGACGCTTTTCGTGTACCCCGGAACCCACAATTACCGGCAGAGGACGAAGAAACCACTTGACCTCGTACATCTGTAACAGTCACAATGGTATTATTAAAACCTGCTTGAACATGAATAACCCCTTTTGGTATTCTACGCGTCCTCTTACGTAGACGTCGGGTCCTACGTGAAACCAATTTCAGTCTCGCTTTTGCCATATTTTAGCATCTCATAAATATGAGTCAGAGATCTATGGATCTATCCATTTTTGAATATAGGGCCGTTCCCGAAGTTGATTATCCTTGTCTTTGTTTATGCCTTGGGTTGGAACAAATTACTCGAATTCGGCCCTGACGGCGTATTAATCGACATTTTTCACAAATTTTACGAACAGAGGCTCTTATTTTCATATTTGCCGACTTTTCACCTTAATTCTGAATCTACGTCTTGGAAGAAAATAAGTTTCTTGAAATTTTGTATTTCGAATCATATTGAATGAATGTTGAAAAAAAAATACCGAAATTTTTGATTCTTATTTTTCGCAAAGTCAAAAATTCGACTAATTGAAGACTCGTTGTATTATAATAAACCTAAGTAGTAGCTTTCCCGAAATATAACCGAGAATTAGATCATTATTATCTAAATCAACCCCAAAGATGTCGTTGAGAACGGATTCTTTAATTAAACTTTCCGGAATCTATTTCTGTTTTTCAGTTAAACGAAAACCTCTTTTGTTCTGGATCAACTTCTTTATTATGGACGATCTAAAACCATAGATGTCGTTTTCAAAGATGAGGTCGTAGATGAGATACGATATTAGACAACCTGTCCCCTTTCTTTGTCACAAATAGAAAGTTGCGAATTTCATTTGGATATTAGAAGTATTACCATATATAACACAAACATTCTCCACCTATTTTTTCTAATCGAGCCTCTCGGTCTGTCATTAGACCTCGAGAAGTAGAAAGAATTACAATCCCCATCCCGCCTAAAATTCTAGGAATTCGTTGATAGTTAGAATAGATTCGTAGACCGGGTCGACTGATGCGTTTTAAATTTAAAACTTTTCGATTTCTATAAGGCTCGTCCCGATTCCTTCTATAGCGTAGGGTTAAAACCAAAAAAGATTTGTTGTTTTCTCGATGTTTTCTCACGTTTTCGATAAAACCCTCGCGTAAAAGTATTTGAACAAGACTTTCGCTGAGATTCGTAAATGCTATTCGAACCACTCTTTTTGTATTCATCTCAGCATTTCGTATCGAGGTTAGTATGTCAGCAATAGTATCCTTAGCCATAATGAATTAAAGTATTGGTCCCTCCCACTTTTGGTATAATCAACATGTTTTTCTTGTTTTTTCTTTGGTTATGACTATGCATTTTTCAAGGTATATGCGTGAGACACAATCTACTAACTGAATCTTAATTGATTTCTTTCAAATAACTACCCTAAACATAACTATATTCTTTCTGGAATGATATTATCATGGAACTAGATTAGGGTCTCGTTTTATAATACTTCGGGAGCTAATGAAACTATTTTGGTAAAATTGAACTGTCTCAATTCCTCTGCAATCGCACCAAAAACTCGAGTGCCTTTTGGATTGCCTTCTTGATCAATGACAACTGCGGCATTGTCATCATATCGTATTATCATACCGTCGTCGCGTTTGAGTTCTTTACAAGTACGTACAATTACAGCTCTGACCACTTCTGATCTTTCTAGCGACATTTGCGGAACTGCTTCTTTGATCACAGCAACAATAACGTCACCAATATGAGCATATCGACGATTGCTAGCTCCTACGATTCGAATACACATCAATTTGCGAGCCCCGCTGTTATCCGCTACATTCAAATAGGTCTGAGGTTGAATCATATCATTTTTTTTATTATTTTTTTTAGGCAAAGTAAAGGGCGAAGAAAAAAAGAAATATTGTTTGTCCAAAAAGCCAAACCTGCACCTTCGATTCGTTTGTATCCCCAAAAGCTATTTTTTTTGCTTTTGCCTTTTTCTTTTACATTTCAAAATTTTATCCCGAAAGAATGAATTGAGTTCGTATAGGCATTTTGGACGCTGCTATTGAAATAGCCCTTCTAGCTATATTTTCTGTTACGCCACCGATTTCATAAAGTATTCGACCTGGTTTAACAACAGCTACCCAATATTCAGGCGATCCTTTACCCGAACCCATACGTGTTTCTGCGGCTCTGACTGTAACCGGTTTGTCTGGAAATATACGGACCCATATCTTTCCACCGCGGCGTGCATTTCGTGTCATTGCCCGTCGACCTGCTTCTATTTGTCTAGATGTGATCCAAGCGGGTTCAAGTGCCTGAAGAGCATATTTACCGAAACAAATATAATTACCTCGATAAGAAATTCCCTTCATTCTTCCTCTATGTTGTTTACGGAATCTGGTTCTTTTGGGGTTATAGTTGATGGTTGGGTTTGAATTCCATCTCTACTCCAGAATCGGACGTGAGAGTTTCTTCTCATCCGGCTCCTCGCGAATAAAAAGATTCAAAATATAGGGAGTTTTAAGGAAATTTAGATAGAATAGAATTTGAATTAAGATAGGCTTGTAGTTCATATGATATCCATCGATTTCATAAGTATAAGTAATATATCGAAGTATGGAGTTCAGCGAATCGATCTCAAATCTGGTAGTAATTTGTATCTTCTTTCTATCGTATAGTGAAAGACCTAAAAGAACTATTTCTATGAAATATAGATATATATATAATTTTATTGGTTTTGAGAATCTTAAAATAAATCTTTCTTTTGTTTTCTCCTTGAATTTAACCGCCTTAGAACCCAAATTTAGTAATCCAAGAAAAGAAAAGTTTCGCGGGCGAATGTTGACTCTTTCAATTCAATTTCGATTTCGGTTGTAGCCATAATTTCGAACTTTTTCGAATAGATGAATTGGTCTCGGGTCCGTTCCGCCATCCAGATCAATGAATCATTAGAATTCGTGTTCAATCGAATTTTTGAGATCCACAGGTTCCGTCGTTCTCATCGCTTCTTACTTAATGTTTAGGTCTGAATTCTGCAATGGAGCTCCATGAAAGTTGTGCGTGAGTCAATCTTCTCAGTCTTTATTGACTCGAAGCTCTTGATTTTTTTGTTCTCTGGGCGGATTCATTTTAGTATGGATGAATCTGTCTTAATGCTTTCTTACATTGCCCTTTTTATGAGACGGCTCATAGACCTTACATATTCCATATTGGAATTAGATAGCATCAATCGTCGTTTTCTTTCTTTCTCTCATCCTTCCATTTATCCACACCCTTATTTTCTTTTCTCTATTTTGATTCACAACTGAGAATCTTATTTTTTTTTTATTTAGGCAAAAAGGTTTCAGTTGCTACAAGGATATGACTGATCTGTCATATCTTGACCGGTTCTTTGGATCCAGATAATGCGAAGTGATGAATTGGGTATTTTTCTAGAGTTATTAGTTTCGACTATCAGTGGCTTTTTTTTACTAACTCGAAAAAACCAACGAGTCACACACTAAGCATAGCAATTATAGCAAGCATTCAATTGAATTTTTATTAAACCCGATAGAATTACGAATAATTACAAATTCAAAAAATTTTTTGGTTTTGGATTGAACAGAAAAAGAAGAAATGGCTTTCTCGTTTTTTAGTATTAGCAACTAGAAGGGAAGGTCCAGTCAAAGTTTCTTATTCTCCATCAATAAATATCCAAATTTTAATGCCTAATATCCCAGAAATAGTTCGAACTGGATAGGAACAATAATCGATTTTCGCTTGAATGGTTTGTAGGGGAACTCTACCTTCTCGGATCCATTCAACCCGCGCAATTTCTTTTCCGTCAATACGTCCTGCAATTTGTACTCGAATTCCTTTTGTATTTGCTTGTTCAGTTAATTCAATTGCTTTTTTCATTGCTTTTCGAAATGAAACTCTATTCTTTAATTGGTCGGCGATAAATTCTGCAAGAATAGTAGGATTTCTATAAGGCTTTGCAATTCTTATGATAGCAAGGTTAAATTTTCGGTTCACACAAAAAAATTCTTTTTGTAAATTTCTCTGTAATTCTTCGATTTCTCGCGGTCGCTTTTCCTTAAATAATTTTGGGGATGCTGTATAGATTTTAATTTTGATTACATCGATTTGTTTTTGAATCTCTATACGTGTAATTCCTTCGACGACGGAGTAGATTTTCATCTTTTTTTGTATATAATTCTTGATATAATCTCTTATTTTTGCATCTTCTTGTAAATTTTCTGAATACTTTTTGGGGTGTGCAAACCAAAGGGAATAATGACTTTGAGTTGTACCAAGTCTGAAACCAAGTGGATTTATTTTTTGTCCCATGCTCCCCCATTATTATACATATCGTGCTCTTCTCTAGTTCTATACTGATTTTTCCCTTTCGTTTTTTTTAACTCTTGCATAGAGTCTGTTTCAAAAAATTTCTCTGGCTTGAACCAGAATGTCTCTTCATATTCACTTATGGAGATATCTTTCATTACAATCATTATATGGCAGGTCGGTTTTTTTATCCGATAACTACGTCCTCGCGCTCGAAGTTTTAGTCGCTTCATAGTAGTACCCTCGTTGACTTCAGCTTTACTAATGACTAAATCTGCTTCGTTAGAACCAAGAAGGGAACTAGCATTTGCTGCTGCCGAATAAACTACTTTAAAAATAGGATAACATGCTCGATAAGGCATGAGTTCTAATATCATAAGTGTTTCGTCGTAAGAACGTCCACGAATTTGGTCAATGACCCTTCTCGCTTTGTGAACAGACATAGAGATATGTTGACTTAAAGCGTATACTTCTGTTTTGTTCTCCTTTATGACCATAAAATTTTCCTCCTACTAATCAATTATAAACATCTCTATATTTTCACTCTTTTTAACGACGAGATT